CTATTTAGGCAGAATGCCGTCGCCTATTTTCACTAAGAAACTGAAAGAAACCTCAGAAACAGAAGAAGGGGAAGAAGGTGAAGAAGAAAGCGATGTAGAAGCAACTTCCAAAACGAAGGAGACTAAACAGGAACAAGGGGGATCCACCGAAGAAGACCCTTCCCTTTGCTCGGAAGAAAAGGAGGATCCGGACAAAATAGATAAAACGGAAGAGATCCGGGTGAATGGAAAGGAAAAAACAAAGGATGAATTCCACTTTCACTTTAAAGAGACATGTTATAAAGATAGCCCAGTTTACGAAAATTATTATCTTGATGGGTATCAAGATAATGGGAAATTGGGAAGACTTAAAGAAGAAAAAAACGAAAAGATCCATTTCCGCCTTGAAAAACCTCTTGTAACTTTTCTTTTCGATTATAAACGATGGAATCGTCCATTGCGATATATAAAAAACGGTCGATTTGAAAATGCCGTACGAAATGAAATGTCACAATATTTTTTTGATATATGTCCAAGTGATGGAAAACAAATAATATCTTTTACATATCCGCCTAGCTTATCAAGCTTTTTGGAAATGATAGAAGGAAAAATTTCTTTGTACACAACCGAAAAACTATGCCATGAGGGCCTGTCCCATTATTGGGTTTATACCAATGAACAAAAAAAATATAACTTGAAAAATGAATTGATAAATCGAATAAAAGTTATAGAAAAAGAAAAGGGATCTCTTGTTCTAGATATACTTGAAAAAAGAATCAGATTATACAATGATGAGAATGAACGAGAATGCTTGCCAAAAATCTATGATCCTTTTTTCAGCGGGCCCTATCGCGGGACAATTAAAAAATTCTACTCAAACACAAATATAAACACAAATAGAAATGATTTTCTCACTTTTGTAGAAGATTCCATCAAAATGTTTTGGATAAATAAAATTCATAGTTTACTTTTTAATGATTATATTAATGATTATAACGATTCCCGAGAATTTGAACATCAAAAACATCCGTTTAATTTTGATAGGGAATCGTTTTTTAGAAAATTTAAGTCTAATAATAAAATAATAACTTCTAATAATCCCGGCACCTCAACGAATCAATTTTATTTTAAGTCCGAACCCCGTTTTCATTTGGTAAAATCTTCTTTTTTAATAGAAACAGACCAAAAAATGGTTGATTTTGAAAGTCAAGCAAAATTTTTGAAGTTTGTATTCGATATGATTACAACTGATCAAAATGATCAAAATAAATCAACAATAAAAAAAAAAATTATTGGAATAGAAGAAATCTGTAAAAAGCTTTCTCGATGGTCATACAAATTGACCGATGAGTTGGAGGAACAGGATCAAGAAAGTGAGGAAGAATCAACGGAAGATCCCGGGATTCGTTCAAGAAAAGCCAAACGTGTGGTAATTTATACTGATAATGATCAGAATACCGATTCTCTTACTAGTACTGATAATACTAGTAATAGCGATCAAGCAGAAGAGGTGGCTTTGATACGTTACTCACAACAATCGGATTTTCGTCGAGATCTAATCAAAGGGTCCATGCGCGCTCAAAGACGCAAAACGGTTACTTCGGAAATGTTTCAAACAAATGTGCATTCCCCGCTTTTTTTTGATCGAATAGACAAAACATTTTTTTTTTCTTCTTTTGATATTTCTGAAAAAAAAAATAGAATTTTGAGTAATTGGATTGGTAGAGAAGCAGAATTACAAATTTCTGATCTTGAGGAAGAAGAGGCAAAAGAAAATGAGAAAGATGAAAAAAATGAACGAATAACAATATCAGAAACTTGGGATACCATTATATTTGCTCAAGCAATAAGGGGTTCGATGTTAGTAACCCAATCGTTTCTTAGAAAATACATTGTATTACCTTTATTGATAATAGTGAAAAATGTTGGTCGTATGTTATTATTACAATTTCCCGAGTGGTACGAGGATTTGAGGGAATGGAATAGAGAAATTCACATTAAATGCACCCATAATGGTGTTCAATTATCTGAAACAGAATTCCCAAAAAATTGGTTAACAGACGGGATTCAGATAAAGATTCTATTTCCCTTTTGTCTAAAACCTTGGCGAAAATCAAAATTAAAAGTACAATCCGCTAATTCTAATAGAGATTCAACGAACAAAAAAGAAAATTTTTGTTTTTTAACAATATGGGGGATGGAAGCGGAACTTCCCTTTGGTTCTCCCCGAAAACGATCTTCGTTTTTTGAACCTATCGGTAAAGAATTCAAACGAAAATTTAGAAAAGTGAAAAAGATATTTTTTCTAGTTCTAAGAATTTTAAAAGAAAGAAGAAAGGGGTCGCTGCAAATTTCAAAAGAAAAAAACAAAAAAACAAGATGGGTCATAAAAAGAGTTCTAGCTATAAAACGAATAATGAAAGAATTTGAAACAGTGAATCCATTTGAGTCGAGGAAAGCCAAACTATACGAACTAACTAAAAATTTTAAATATTACAAAATATATAATAAAATTAACCATGAATCGACCACTCTAATTCGATCTATGAATTGGATAAATTATCCACTCATAGAAAAAAAAATGAAAAACCTTTCCGATAGGATAATCACAATCAGGAATCAAATAAAAGGAATTACAAAAGAAAAGAAAAAAAGAATTCTAACTTATGATGTGAAAAGATTGGACTCACATAAATACATTTGGCGGATATTCCAAAAAAACAATATTCGATTAATACGTAAATTTCATTATTTTATGAAATCTTTCATTGAAAAAGTATACAAGGATATCTTCCTATGTACCATTAACATTCTCAGGATTCATGGACAACTTTTTTTTGAATCAACAAAAAAAATTATCAATAAATCCATTTACAGCGATGAAACAAATCAACAAGGAATTGATGAAACAAATCAAAATACAATGAACTTTTTTTCGACTATAAATAAGTCATTATTGAGTACTAATAATAATTTTAATCCTTATTATGACTTATCTTCCCTGTCACAAACATATGTATTTTATAAATTATCACAAACCAAATTAGTAAATAAGTATCATTTGGGATCTGCACTTCCAAATTATGGAACCCATCATTGTCTAAGGGATAAAATAAAGAATTATTGTATAACACGAGGAATATTTGATTACGGATCAAGGCATAAGAAAATTCTAAAGTCTGGAATGAATGAATGGAAAAACTGGTTAAAGGGTCATTATCAATATAATCTATCCCAGAGTAACTGGTCCCAATTAGTACCGATAAAATGGCGAAATAGAGTCAATCAACGTCGTACGATTCAAAATGAAGACCCAATGAAATTTGATTCATATAAAAAAGAAAAAGACCAATTAATTCATTACGTGAAAAAAAAAAAAAATTCTTATTTAGTGGATTTATTGACGAATCAAAAAGAAAATCTTAAAAAACACTACAGATATAATCTTTTATTACATAAATCTATGAATTATGGGGATAAGGAGGACTCATATATTTATGGACCAACACTACAGGTAAAGATGAACCGAGAAATTCCACATAATTTCAATATACCGAAATCCCACTCATTTGATGTATTGGTAAGTGCAGCCATTAGTGATTATCTAGAGGAGAAATATGGTACGAATAAAAATCTGCATAGAAAATATCTTGATTGTAGAATTCTCCGTTTTTGTTTTAGACAGAATATTGATATTGAGACTTGGACAAATACGCGTATAGATGCCAAGATTAATAATAATAAGATTAATAAAAATAGTAAGTCGGAAACTAAGAAGTATAAAAAAATGGAAAAGAAAGGTATTCCGACTTATCAAGAAATCAACACATCCTATAAAAAAAAAAAACTTTTTGATTGGATGGGAATGAATCAAGAAAAGTTATATCGTAATCGTACTATATCATATCTAAAATATCGGCTCCTACCAGAACTTGTAATACTCTTTGATATATATAGGATTAAACCATGTATTATACCAATACAATTACTTGTTTTCTATTTTTATAGAAATGAAAATATTAGTCAAAATAAAAGCATCAACATAAATAAAAAAAAGAATCCTCATATATCATATAATCAAAAAAAATATCTTGCATTAAGAAATTCTAACCAAGAAAAACATCAACAACAGGACCAAAGAGGCCTTGGGCAAGATTTGCGAAAAAAAAAAAAAGATGTTCAAGAAAATTATTCGCAATCAAACATTAAAAAACGTGGAAAGAAAAAAAAAACCAAGAAAAATAAAGAAGCAGAACTAGATTTCTTCCTGAAAAAATATTTCCTTTTTCAATTAAGATGGAATGACCCCTTGAATCAAACAATGATCAATAATATCAAGGTCTATTGTCTCCTACTTAGACTGACAAATCCAAAGGAAATTTCTATATCTTCGATTCAAAGAGGAGAGATGCATCTAGATGTAATGCTGATTCAGAAAGATCTCGCTCTTACAGAATTGATAAAAAAAGGAATATTGATTATCGAACCCATTCGTCCATCCATAAAAAGGGATAGACAATTTTTGATATATAAAACCATAAGTATTTCATTGGTTGATACAAGTAAAGATCAAACCAAAACTAATAAAAAATACGAAAAAAAATTATATGTTGATAAGAAGAAGAATTTTGACAGAGCCATTGTACAACATAGCAATACACTTGTGAATATAGAACAAAGCCATTATGATTTCCTTGTTCCAGAAAATATTCTACCTCCAAAACGTCGGAGAGAATTGGGAATTTTAATTTGTTTTAATTCCGGAAATGTTGTGGATAAAAATCCAATATTTTGTAACGAAATAAAAAATTGTCGACAATTTTGGAATGAGGACAAGCATCTTAATCTTAATGCGGACGCAAACAAATTTATAAAGTTCAAATTGTTTCTTTGGCCCAATTATCGATTAGAAGATTTAGCTTGTATGAATCGCTATTGGTTTAATACCAATAACGGTAGCCGTTTCAGCATGTTAAGGATACATATGTATCCACAATTCAGAATTAGTTAATAGTATATTTATTTCTTGTAGATTTCATAACATATTGGATAGATGCCGAAATATGTGCGTATACCTTGTCTTACATTCTGATACATGATACTGATTTAATGGCATATCAATTGAAATTGGATCTAGTTGAAATTGGATCTAGGAATGAAAAATGGGAAAAATCGTCTTAAATTAGATACAAAGAAATCCTTCTCTTTAGTGAATGTAGAAATTTATTCTATCTCTTTCTATCGAAATCCCATTCGCTTTCCTTTAAGATCTAAAATGGGATTTCGATAGAATAATAAATAGTATATGAAAAAATATAAAGTGTTATGCATACCAGATTAAAACGACTAGCATAATCATAATATAATAATAATTATTATTGTTTTTCCTGATCGGTAAAATCCAAAAATAAAGAAAGAAAAAAAAAAGATAGAATAATTTATGGTCCAAAATTCATTCATTTCAGTTATTCTACAAGAAGAAAAAGAAGAAACAAAGGGGTCTGTTGAATTTCAAGTATTCAGTTTCACCAATAAGATACGGAGGCTTACCTCCCATTTGGAATTAAACAAAAAAGATTTTTTATCACAAAGAGGCCTAAAAAGAATTCTGGGAAAACGTCAAAGGCTGTTGGCTTATTTGTCAAAGAAAAATAGAGTGCGTTATAAGAAATTAATAAGTCAATTGAATATTCGGGAGCCAAAAACTCGTTAATTGAAATATAGAGATATAGAGATATAGAGATTCGTTTGAATTTATTTAGTTATTAGATTTTTCATTTGGATGAAACCTCGTTTTAAGAACTTCATGGAATAATGAATTAGGGAAGAAAAGATATGACTATGTCGGCTACAAGAAAAGACCTCATGATAGTCAATATGGGCCCGCACCACCCATCGATGCATGGTGTTCTTCGACTGATCGTTACTCTCGACGGTGAAGATGTTATTGACTGTGAACCCGTATTGGGCTATTTACACAGAGGGATGGAAAAAATAGCAGAAAATCGAACAATTATACAATATCTGCCTTATGTAACACGTTGGGATTATTTAGCTACTATGTTTACAGAGGCAATAACAGTAAATGCACCAGAACAATTGGGAAATATTCAAGTACCCAAAAGGGCCAGCTATATCAGAGTAATTATGCTGGAGCTTAGTCGTATAGCTTCTCATTTGTTATGGCTTGGACCTTTCATGGCGGATATCGGTGCACAAACTCCCTTTTTCTATATTTTAAGAGAGAGAGAGTTGTTATATGATCTATTCGAAGCTGCCACAGGTATGCGAATGATGCATAATTATTTCCGTATCGGAGGAGTAGCTGCTGATTTACCTCATGGCTGGCTAGATAAATGCTTAGATTTCTGCGATTATTTTTTAGCGGGGGTTGGTGAATATGAAAAACTTATTACGAGGAATCCCATTTTTTTGGAACGAGTTGAGGGAGTGGGCGTTATTGGTGGAGAGGAAGCCATAAATTGGGGTTTATCCGGACCAATGTTACGAGCTTCCGGGATCCAATGGGATCTTCGTAAAATCGATCATTATGAATGTTACAATGACTTCGACTGGGAAGTCCAATGGCAAAAAGAAGGAGATTCATTAGCTCGTTATTTAGTACGGATCGGCGAAATGAGAGAATCCATAAAAATCATTCAACAGGCTTTAGAAGGAATTCCCGGGGGGCCCTATGAGAATTTAGAAGTTCGGCGCTTTGCTAGAGCAAAGAATGCCGAATGGAATGATTTTGAATATAGATTCATTAGCAAAAAACCTTCGCCTAATTTTGAATTGTTGAAACAAGAACTTTATGTAAGGGTAGAAGCCCCAAAAGGAGAATTAGGAATTTATTCGATAGGCGATAATAGTGTTTTCCCCTGGAGATGGAAAATTCGTCCACCCGGTTTCATCAATTTGCAAATTCTTCCCCAGCTAATTAAAAGAATGAAATTGGCTGATATTATGACGATACTAGGTAGTATAGATATCATTATGGGAGAAGTTGATCGTTGAAATGATAATTAGCACGACAGAGGTACAAGCTATCAATTCGTTTTCTAAATCGGAATCCTTAAAAGAAGTTTATAGACTTATCTGGCTGTTTGTCCCCGGCTTGACCCTTATATTGGGAATCACAATAGGGGTACTAGTCATTGTATGGCTAGAAAGAGAAATATCTGCAGCGATACAACAACGTATTGGGCCTGAGTATGCCGGTCCCTTGGGAATTCTTCAAGCTTTGGCAGATGGAACAAAATTACTTTTTAAAGAGGACCTCCTCCCATCTAGAGGAGATATTCGTTTGTTTAGTATTGGGCCGTCTATAGCGGTTATATCAATTCTACTAAGTTATTTAGTAATCCCTTTTGGGTATCGACTTGTTTTAGCCGATCTCAGTATAGGTGTTTCTTTATGGATCTCCATTTCAAGTGTTGCTCCCATTGGGCTTCTTATATCGGGATATGGGTCGAATAATAAATATTCTTTTTCGGGTGGCCTACGAGCTGCTGCTCAATCTATTAGTTATGAAATACCATTAACTCTATGTGTATTATCAATATCTCTACGTGTGATTCGTTAGAACATAAACTTTTACCTATCTCCTATCCTAAAAAGGAATAAAAGGGAGAGGCGCAGATGTATTGAATAGATATCTTCATTTTTTTATTCATTATTCATTCCATTCGAGTCGATGAATTAAACCATATAGTCATATGAGTGAAAGAAAACAACAACTTATAAATTTGTAGTAAGGATATTTAATCTCATTCCCTATATACAATGTAAACTGTTTATCCCGAGATTGGGATTCTTTGATGAGTCAACAATCTTGAAGCGGGTACAAAAAAAATCAACTGTATGGGGTTTCTATTACTTTCTTGTATGTATTACCATACCGGGGATCAATCAAAAATAAGTGGACAGTTAGGAACACCAAGGTGCCTAAAGGATTTAGTAATGGAAATTATGTAAGGTATCAAAAAAGAGGTATTTCTACATAATACGAATCATTATAGGGGCTTTAAGTTGGTAGAAACGATCGAGCAGTAGTTCCCCATGATTCCGATCTAGAGTATGCTCCTATTCACTGATTAAAGAAATGACTATCAAGAACGAATTAATCCTTTATTTATATATAAATTTCAAAGTACACTCTTTTAAGAAATGTAAGAACAGGAAAAAAACTAAAGAGAATGCCATATTATAGAATGGGATAAATTAAGAAAAAAATCTTTATTGATTTTTTTCTTTCCCCTATCCACATCTAAACATAGGTAATTCTTATTATTTATGAGTTATATTATCTATTTTTTTATATATGTAAATTTATATTATATATTTTAGAGTACTGAATTATTTATACTTGAAATATCTATTTATTGATATAATTGAGTATCTTATTGAATAATTCAGTTATTACCGAGCAAAGAAAGATTCATTTTAAGGGATAAGATCAATTCAGAAGCGCACTTTTTTGTTAGTCTAGCACACAGAATTCCATTGGTCTAATTTGTTCCGATGTATTTGGATTCTATCTACTCTCCAAGAATACAAATAATACCGAACCAGTCCTTGCATTTATTTTTTGTGGCCATAGAGGAGCCGTATGAAGCTGAAGTCTCATGTACGGTTTTGGAATAGCGATGGGAACAGTGATGTTATTATCGACTATAATTATCTAACAGTTCAAGTACAGTTGATATAGTTGAGGTACAGTCAAAATATGGTTTTTGGGGATGGAACCTGTGGCGTCAACCTATAGGGTTTATAGTTTTTCTAATTTCTTCTCTAGCAGAATGCGAGAGATTACCCTTTGATTTACCAGAGGCAGAGGAGGAATTAGTAGCAGGTTATCAAACCGAATATTCAGGTATAAAATATGGTTTATTTTATGTTGCTTCTTACCTAAATCTATTAGTTTCTTCATTATTTGTAACAGTTCTTTATTTAGGTGGGTGGAATTTATTTATTCCGCACATATCCATTCCTGAGCTTTTTGCAATAAATAAAATAGTTGGAGTCTTTGGAATGACAATTGGTATCTTTATTACATTAGCTAAGGCTTATTTGTTTCTGTTTATCTCTATAACAATGAGATGGACTTTACCTAGGATGAGAATGGATCAACTATTAAACCTCGGATGGAAATTTCTTTTACCTATTTCTCTGGGTAATCTATTATTGACAACTTCTTCCCAACTTGTTTCACTATAAATAAAAAATATGATAATGATATTTTAGACTCATGACTTCTCTTAAACAAGAAAAAGAAACATCAATTTATTCATGGATATCTAAAATATGTTTCCTATGGTGACCGGGTTCATGAATTACGGTCAACAAACAATACGAGCCGCAAGGTACATTGGTCAAAGTTTCATAATTACCTTATCACACACAAATCGTTTACCTGTAACTATTCAATATCCTTATGAAAAATTGATCACATTAGAGCGTTTCCGGGGTCGAATTCACTTTGAATTTGATAAATGTATTGCCTGTGAAGTATGTGTTCGTGTATGCCCCATAGATCTACCCGTTGTAGATTGGAGATTTGAAAGAGATATTAAAAAGAAACAATTGCTTAATTATAGTATTGATTTTGGTGTCTGTATATTTTGTGGTAACTGTGTCGAATATTGTCCAACAAATTGTTTATCAATGACTGAAGAATATGAGCTTTCTACTTATGACCGTCACGAATTGAATTATAATCAAATTGCTTTGGGTCGGTTACCAATGTCAGTAATTGGAGATTACACAATTCAAACTGTTATGAATTCAACTCAAATCAACATAGACGGAGAGAAATCCATTGATTCAAGAACGATTACCAATTATTAAGACTTTGTTTTGATATTTTGATAGAAAGGATCTAAGCCTTTTTCATTTTTGTTAGTCAGTGACTATATATAAATAATAAGATATAAAAATAAATAAATAATTATGGCTGGTTGAGGGTCACTCTTTGATTTGAAATGATAATAGAATTATAGAATATATTTTTCGTAATGATTTTGAAATATCAAATTCCATAGACTCTTGTCTTTCGGAAAAAAAAAATAACAAAGAAAGTATGATTTCGCCAATAAATTTAAATAAGTTTATCTATATCTCCATTAATCTATACTAAATTAAATACCAAATTAAGATTTCATTTAGTTTAAGAATGTATTATAATATTCTAATTATATATCAAGAAAAAAAGAAATCCTTTTTCCCCTGGATTATTCAGTAAGATCATGAAATCTTTCGACTTAGTTATTTATTATTTTATACATAATGGATTTACCTGGGCCAATACATGATATTCTTGTAGTATTTCTGGGATCGGTTCTTATATTAGGGGGCCTAGGGGTAGTATTATTTACCAATCCAATTTATTCTGCCTTTTCATTGGGATTGGTTCTTGTTTGTATATCCTTATTCTATATTCTATCGAATTCGTATTTTGTAGCTGCTGCACAACTCCTTATTTATGTAGGAGCCATAAATGTCTTAATCCTGTTTGCTGTAATGTTCATGAATAGTTCAGAATATTCCAACGATTCCCATCCCCGGACGGTTGGGGATGGAGTCACTTCATTGGTTTGTACAAGTATTCTTTTTTCATTAATTACTACTATCCCGGATACCTCATGGTACGGAATTCTTTGGGCTACAAGATCAAACCAGATTCTAGAACAGGACCTAATAAGTAACGTTCAACAGATTGGGATTCATTTAGCAACAGATTTTTATCTTCCCTTTGAACTCATTTCTATAATTCTTTTAGTTTCCTTAATAGGTGCAATTACTATGGCTCGCCAATAAAAAATACTTAGAATTCATAAAATTATTAGTATTCGAAAGTATTAGTTAGTTAAATCAAACTAAAAAATATGGAAAGGTTTAAACGTTTTAGTTAAATCTATCGTCAACACCCTCTTTTGTTCTCTAATTGTTCTATTCAAGAACAATCGAATCAGTTGAATTGTTGCTCATAGTGAAATGAATCGTGATTGATGAGGAGTTAGTCAATGATGTTCGAGCATGTACTTTTTTTAAGTGTCTATTTATTTTCTATCGGTATCTATGGATTAATCACAAGTCGAAACATGGTTCGAGCACTTATGTGCCTTGAGCTTATACTAAATTCGGTTAATATCAATCTCGTAACATTTTCTGATTTTTTTGATAGTCGTCAATTAAAGGGAGACATTTTCTCCATTTTTCTCATAGCTATTGCAGCCGCCGAAGCGGCCATTGGGCTAGCTATTGTTTCGTCCATCCATCAAAACAGAAAATCAACTCGTATCAATCAATCGAATTTGTTGAATAATTAGTGGTAATCATTCATTCTGTAAATAAAGACATAGAATATTTTATATATGTATTAGATATATGTGTATTATCTGTCTAGTATATACCTATACATATTAGGTATTATTATATGTATGATATATACCCATAAGATATTTAGTATTTTTAATTAAATACGATCAATTAGTATAATAAATATTGCATCGTTGACTCTTTTGAATTGGCACGCGTGACTCGTATGACTGTGGTTATTGAAACAGAAATCAAAGTATCTTGGCACTTTCTCATGAACAGATTTAGAAATATTTTTATTCTTAAAAAATTTAATAAATCACCGATTCGTCTGGTATCCACAATATAAAAAATGGCTAATTCATTTACTACTGATTTTTTCATACCAGATCGAAAAATTTTTATGTTCAAAACGTTAAAATTCAATGTCACATTCAGTAAAAATTTATGATACATGTATAGGATGTACTCAATGTGTACGAGCCTGCCCCACGGATGTATTGGAAATGATACCTTGGGACGGGTGTAAAGCTAAGCAAATTGCTTCTGCACCAAGAACTGAGGATTGTGTAGGTTGTAAAAGATGTGAATCCGCTTGCCCAACGGATTTTTTAAGTGTACGCGTTTATTTATGGCATGAAACAACTCGAAGCATGGGTCTATCTTATTGATTAATAGGTTACAAAAACTCCAATTGAATCATTCGATTCCTCTTTACCGACAAAAGCCCGTACTCGATAACATCTCAATTATTCCGAGCACGGGCTTTTCTGGTCAAAGCGTATCTTGTCTTTATCACGAGTTATTTTCCTTGGTTAACAATACTTGTTGTTTTGCCGATATTCGCGGGTTCTTCCATTTTTTTTCTCCCTTATCGGGGAAATAAGGTCTTCCGCTGGTATACTATATGCATATGCATATTAGAACTCCTTATAACGACCTATGTATTCTGTTATAATTTCCAATTTGACGATCCACTAATTCAATTGGAAGAGGATTTTAAATGGATAAATATTTTTGATTTTCACTGGAAATTAGGGGTCGATGGACTTTCCATAGGACCCATTTTACTGACAGGATTTATCACTACTTTAGCTACTTTAGCGGCTTGGCCAGTTACTCGAAATTCACGATTGTTCTATTTCCTAATGTTAGCAATGTACAGCGGTCAAATAGGATCATTTTCTTCTCGAGACCTTTTACTTTTTTTCATTATGTGGGAGTTAGAATTAATTCCTGTTTACTTACTTTTATCCATGTGGGGGGGAAAGAAACGCCTATACTCTGCTACAAAGTTTATTTTGTACACTGCGGGGGGTTCCATTTTTCTTTTAATAGGAGTTCCAGGTATGGGTTTATATGGTTCTAATGGGCCGACATTAGATTTTGAAAAATTAGCTAATCAATCATATCCTGCGGTATTGGAAATAATATTATATATTGGCTTCCTTATTGTTTATGCTGTCAAATCACCGATTATCCCCTTACATACATGGTTACCAGATACCCATGGAGAAGCGCATTACAGTACATGTATGCTTCTAGCCGGAATTTTATTAAAAATGGGGGCATACGGATTGATTCGGGTTAATATGGAATTATTCCCCCACGCTCATTCTTTATTTTCCCCGTGGTTAGTGATAGTCGGAACGATGCAAATAATCTATGCAGCTTTAATCTCTTTCGGCCAGCGCAATTTAAAAAAGAGAATAGCCTATTCCTCTGTATCTCACATGGGTTTCATAATTATAGGAATTGGTTCTATAACCGACATGGGACTAAACGGAGCCATTTTACAAATACTTTCCCATGGATTTATTGGTGCTGCACTTTTTTTCTTGGCTGGAACAAGTTGTGATAGAATACATCTTGTTTATCTCGACGAAATGGGGGGGATATCTATTCCAATGCCAAAAATATTTACTATGTTTAGTGGCTTCTCGATGGCTTCTCTTGCATTGCCGGGAATGAGTGGTTTTGTTGCTGAATTAGTAGTATTTTTTGGAATAATTGCCAGCTCAAAATATCTTTTAATGTCAAAAGTGTTAATTACTTTTGTAATGGCAATTGGAATGATATTAACTCCTATTTATTTATTATCTATGTTACGCCAGATGTTCTACGGATACAGGCTATTCCATGTTCCAAACTTTCATTTTATGGACTCCGGGCCACGCGAACTATTTGTTTCAATCTGTATCTTTCTACCCATAATCGGGATCGGTATTTATCCTGATTTTGTTCTCTTGTTATCAGTTGACAAAGTACAAGTTATCTTATCTAATTTCTATTATAAATAGAAATTATTTTCATTAATGATACAAAAAGTCTTCAAATTCTGTGCATTTTAAGATTTAATAAACCGTTCGCTTTAGAATGTAAAAAATAAAATGATTTAGAATTATAATGAGATATGCATCTCTAGTTTTTGAGAACCGTTTGACTGAATGAAGGAAGAAGTCAAACGGTTCTCAAAAATTCGCACAAACCTTTCTTATATATAAGATGACGTTTTTATTTTATGTATTTTTCGTGTGGTTCGTTAATATGAATATTAACGTCTAATTGAATGAACCATAACTATGTAGACCTATTCCTAATAGATTTACCCCAAAATAGCATATCCAAATTATAAGAAATCCTATAGAAGCCACAAGTGCTGAATTCAGATCTTGTAAACTTTGATTTGTTCGAGTATGTAAATAAATGGCGAATATGGTCCAAGTAATAAATGCCCAAGTTTCTTTTGGGTCCCAATTCCAATAGGAGCCCCATGCCTCGTTAGCCCATACTGCTCCAGAAAGAATTCCTATGGTTAAAAAGGTAAACCCTAAACTAATGACACGATAACTCCAATAATCCAAACGCTGGGTCAATTGATATTTGTAATAATTCCGAAATAAAAGAAAAGACGTGTTTGTACAAACACGTCTTTTTGCATTCAAGTACAAGTATTTAATCTCATCAAAGAAAAATGACTTAATTAATAAATTATTGCTTTTGGAAAAAATATAGATATTTTGTCTAAACGTAATGACTAGAAGAGCGACCGATAATAATGATCCGCATAAAAGAGCTGCATAGCTCAATAACATCATACTTACGTGCATCATTAACCACTGAGATTGTAGAGCGGGTACCAATATTGCGGATTGATGCATTTCAATTGAAAGACCCCACGTGGCGAAACCCTGAGTAAAAAAAGCACTTGGCGCAGTTATTGCAAGAAAATCGTTTTTAAGATTATGTATCTTAGGAATCATATGAATAATGCAGAAACCCCACGAAAGGAAAATTAATGACTCATATAAATTACTTAAGGGAAAATGTCTCAAATAAATCCAACGAGTAACTAGTAATCCTGTTATAGAGAAAAAAGTGGCTATCATGCCCTTTTCCGAGGAATCACGTAATCCTACGATTTCGTGGATTAATAAGTTCATCAAATGAACCATAATGACAATTGAAATGATCGAAAAAAATATATGGGTTAATATATGTTCTAAAGCTGCAAAGATCATAAGAGGAGCCCCATTATAAAATGAAAATAGGGAATGGAATTAAATACATTATAGTACATTATAGGATAGGATTTGCTGTATCCCTTAGGATGCCGCCACTCGGACTCGAACCGAGATGCTCTAGCACTGCTTCCTAAGAGCAGCGTGTCTACCGATTTCACCATGGCGGCTTACTTGAAATGCTAATAAATAATAGTTAACTCATGCCGAATCGTCGAGATTAGAGGATTCCATTTAATTTAAGAAACGTTGGAATCGATCAATAAAGACTCATCTTATTTGTTTAATTAAACAAATTCATATTTTAATGTTCAATAATCCTTTCTTTGTTTAGTATCACTGTAGTTTTCAGTTTTAACAATCCACTTTCGCGTACTATAAACTCAGTTCTACTGGAACAATTAGATGGAACAATTACAACTCGATAGTTTTATTTTCAATCAAAATAAAGAACTACAAATTGTCCTTTTTCCATTTTTTTGAATCCACGGAATAAATAAGATAAACGACTCATAAAAAAAAAAATGGATTTTATCAATAAATAAACCGAAATAATCAGGAGTTTATATGTATAATGTATAAGTATAAAAATTTCATCACTAAATCCAAGGAATTTATCTAATGATTTCAATACCTTAAGTATCACTAAGTATTAATATTCTTCACTGTGTCCATAATTTATAATACCATTTACTAAATCCAATTAAGCTGGTTTTCTTTTGAGTTAAACATATAACAAAAGAGTTTCAATCTCTACGCATTTTGTTTTCTATTATGAATGAAAACAAAATGCGTAGAGAAATAATATACTTAGATTCCAGGCCAGTAGACATAAGAATTCTTCTTTACATAACACAATAGCTTAGCTAATTTTAAATAAACTAATATTGAGGGGTTTATTTGTTAATGCAAATCGCTCATCTAAAAAAATTCAAAGTTCTTCGCGGTATGCCAATTCAAATTATTCCAAGGATTTCTTACTTTTTTCTCGCGCAAAAAAACTTTTTGAATATCCGGTGGAAACCGATTTAGCTAAAGAAAGAGCCTTTTCTGCAGTTAAATATCCTTTCTTCTTCCAAGTATTTCTACGAATACGTTTTTTCGACATAGAAGTGCGTTTTTTTGGAACCGCCATTCAAAACAAAATTTTATCGTTGTATGTGAAAGACATGTATTATCCAAAATAGAATAGATCGTTCTTTTTAGTTATTATCCATACTTAAAATATAATACTGCAATTATATATTTTATATAATTTATTATATAATAAATTATATAATTTTTTCAAAACATACAAACAAATATATATAATATAAATCGAATTTTTGATTTCTTTGGATTTACGAGAAACATAAGTTTCCTTTTGGAAATCCAATCAATTACTTCCCTAATGGTTTAGATAATTACTACATTAGGACAATTCTTACAAATAAATTAATTAGAATGACTAGGTTACCCTTTTCGAATACTATAATCTATAAGTACTCTTTCTGGTGTAATTATTTTTACTTAATATTAATATATGTAATATTTGTATATTAATATTAAATCAAATCACCAGAGTATAATAATATATAAACAATATATTATTTATTTCTATTATATTTATTTATATAACAGAATGATTCAAATTTCATATTCTGTAATAGTCTACATTTTAATAAATATCTTTATTTAGTGAAAAACTAATTTATAACTAGATAATAAACTTTACTTAACTATTTGATCATATTCTTTGATCAACCCATTTTTGTTTTTGAATATTTCCCATTTTGTATTTCTTTTATTAATTGTTTGTTTTGAAAAAGATAAAAATTGGTGAATTGGAAACAATGAAATTAATAAGAATAAAAAAATTCAATTTCTTTTTTTTATGGAACATATATATCAATATGCATGGATAATACCCCTTCTTCCACTTCCAGTTGCTATGTCAATAACATTTGGACTTCTTCTTATTCCTACAGCAACAAAAAATATTCGGCGTATATGGGCTTTTACTAGTGTTTTACTGCTAAGTATAACTATGAGTTTTTCGATCAATCTATCCATTCAGCAAGTAAATGGAAGTTTTATCCATCAAAATCTATGGTCTTGGACCATCAATAATGATTTTTCCTTAGAGTTCGGATACTTGATGGATCCACTTACTTCTATTATGTCAATACTAATTACTACTGTTGGAATCATGGTTCTTATTTATAGTGACAATTATATGTCTCACGATCAAGGATATTTGAGATTTTTTGCTTATATTAGTTTTTTCAATACTTCTATGTTGGGATTAGTTACTAGTTCCAATTTGATACAAATTTATATTTTTTGGGAATTAGTGGGAATGTGTTCCTATTTATTAATAGGTTTTTGGTTTTCACGACCAATTGCGGCAAGTGCTTGCCAAAAAGCCTTTGTAACTAACCGTGTGGGGGACTTTGGTTTATTATTAGGAATCTTAGGTTTTTATTGGATAACGGGCAGTTTAGAATTTCGGGATTTGTTCGAAATAGTTAATAACTTAATCCGTAATAATGGGGTCAATTCCTTCTCTGCAACTCTGTGTGCTTCTTTATTATTTGTCGGTGCAATTGCTAAATCCGCACAATTCCCCCTTCACGTATGGTTACCTGACGCTATGGAGGGGCCCACTCCCATTTCAGCTCTTATCCACGCGGCTACCATGGTAGCCGCGGGAATTTTTCTTGTAGCTCGGCTTCTCCCTCTTTTCATAGTCATACCTCACATAATGAATCTCATTTCTTTAATAGGCATAATAACAGTACTATTAGGAGCTACCTTAGCCCTTGCTCAAAGGGACATAAAAAGAAGTTTAGCCTATTCTACAATGTCTCAATTGGGTTATATTATGTTAGCTCTAGGTATCGGTTCTTATCGAGCTGCTTTATTCCATTTGATCACTCATGCCTATTCTAAAGCTTTATTGTTTTTGGGATCCGGGTCGATTATTCATGCAATGGAACCCATTGTTGGATATTCACCGGATAAAAGTCAGAATATGATTCTTATGGGTGGGTTAAAAAGATATGTTCCAATTACAAAAATTGCCTTTTTATTAGGTACACTTTCTCTTTGTGGTATTCCGCCTCTTGCTTGTTTTTGGTCCAAGGATGAAATTCTTAATGATAGCTGGTTGTATTCACCAATTTTTGCAATTATAGCTTATTGCACAGCAGGATTAACCGCATTTTATATGTTTCGGGTGTATTTACTTACTTTTGATGGGCATTTGCGTGTTCATTTTCAACATTATAGTAGCACTATAAATAGCTCATTTTATTCAATATCTCTATGGGGAAAAGAAAGATCCGTAGAAGTCAATAGAAATTTACTTTTATCAAAAATGAATAAAAAGGTCTCCTTTTTTTCAAAAGATATATATCCAATTCATGATGATTTCAAAAATAGAATGCGATACTTGAGTACTTACTTTGGAAATAAATATAAATATACTTACACGTATCCTCATGAATCGGACAATACTATGCTATTTCCTATTCTGTCATTGGTACTATTTACTTTGTTCATTGGATTAATAGGAATCCATTTCGATCAAGGGATAGTGGATTTGGATATATTATCAAAATGGTTAACTCCATCAGCAAACTTTTTTCATCGAAATTCGAATTCTTCTGTGGATTGGTATGAGTTTTTTACAAATGCAATTTTTTCAGTAAGTATAGCCCTTTTTGGACTATTTATAGCATCTATTTTATATGGGTCTATTTATTCGCCTTTTCAGAATTTGGACTTAATTAATTTTTTTGTAAAGAGGAGCCCTAAAAGATTTTTCTTGGACCAAATTAAAAATGTGGTATACAATTGGTCATATAATCGCGGTTACATAGATATTTGTTATACTAGGGTCTTAACAATGGGGATAAGAGGATTAGCCGATCTGACTCGGTTTTTTGATAGACGTATAATTGATGGAATTACAAACGGAGTTGGGGTTTCAAGTTTCTTTATAGGGGAGGGGGTCAAATATATGGGGGGTGGACGAATTTCGTCTTATCTATTCTTATATTTATCTTCTGTATCAATATTTTTATTATTTTATTATTAGACTTAAATTTTCTAAAAAACGATTCCCTATCAAAATTAAACGGATGTTTTTGATGTTCAAATTCTCGGGAATCGTTATAATCATTAATATAATCATTAAAAAGTAAACTATGAATTTTATTTATCCAAAACATTTTGATGGAATCTTCTACAAAAGTGAGAAAATCATTTCTATTTGTGTTTATATTTGTGTTTGAGTAGAATTTTTTAATTGTCCCGCGATAGGGCCCGCTGAAAAAAGGATCATAGATTTTTGGCAAGCATTCTCGTTCATTCTCATCATTGTATAATCTGATTCTTTTTTCAAGTATATCTAGAACAAGAGATCCCTTTTCTTTTTCTATAACTTTTATTCGATTTATCAATTCATTTTTCAAGTTATATTTTTTTTGTTCATTGGTATAAACCCAATAATGGGACAGGCCCTCATGGCATAGTTTTTCGGTTGTGTACAAAGAAATTTTTCCTTCTATCATTTCCAAAAAGCTTGATAAGCTAGGCGGATATGTAAAAGATATTATTTGTTTTCCATCACTTGGACATATATCAAAAAAATATTGTGACATTTCATTTCGTACGGCATTTTCAAATCGACCGTTTTTTATATATCGCAATGGACGATTCCATCGTTTATAATCGAAAAGAAAAGTTACAAGAGGTTTTTCAAGGCGGAAATGGATCTTTTCGTTTTTTTCTTCTTTAAGTCTTCCCAATTTCCCATTATCTTGATACCCATCAAGATAATAATTTTCGTAAACTGGGCTATCTTTATAACATGTCTCTTTAAAGTGAAAGTGGAATTCATCCTTTGTTTTTTCCTTTCCATTCACCCGGATCTCTTCCGTTTTATCTATTTTGTCCGGATCCTCCTTTTCTTCCGAGCAAAGGGAAGGGTCTTCTTCGGTGGATCCCCCTTGTTCCTGTTTAGTCTCCTTCGTTTTGGAAGTTGCTTCTACATCGCTTTCTTCTTCACCTTCTTCCCCTTCTTCTGTTTCTGAGGTTTCTTTCAGTTTCTTAGTGAAAATAGGCGACGGCATTCTGCCTAAATAGTAGACACAGGTGATAAATAAGAGAATACTAAAGATTCGAGCCATAGAATTT